AGATAAACGGAAGTGTGAGAGAAAGATAGAAAAAGAATATCAACGATATATGATTCCAATATGTACGGTCTATGAGTCATCTCATAAAAACGAATGTAATTAAAGCATCAATAGTGATTGATCCCTAATTAGACAAATACGTGGATAAAACCACAAATAAAGAGCCCAGAGCCAATAAAGACTGAGAAGTTTGACTCAAAACAAATTAATTTTTATTAATTTATTAAGGGCTCCGTTGTAGAATTCAGACCTAATCATTACTCGAGAGGTGGTGGGAACGACAGAACCTGTGAATGCATCAGATTCTCTTGAAAAGGAATCCTAATGATTCAGTGGGTAGGATGGCGGAACGAACCATAATTCATTTTTTTTTTTTGAAAGATTATGTCATATCCTAAACTAATCTTATAACTGAATGTTGAAAGAGTAAATATTCGCCCGCGAATTTTTTTTTTAGAAATTGGAATAAATTCGATATGATAATAAAAAGCAAAATAAAATGAAAGATTCATTATAACATTATACCTAAATTCCATTATCTATAAATAGAATACGTGGTTAATTATATATCAAATCAAAAGAAAAAAAAAAAAATTCTATTATCTATTAATTAAATGGAATTTGAAAGAATCTACCGATTCAGTATTCAGCATGTATTTTATTTTTAATCGTTTAATTCGCGAGGAGCTGGATGAGAAGAAATTCTCATGTCCGGTTCTGTAGTAGAGATGGGTAGAATTGATAAACAACCATCAACTATAACCCCAAAAGAACCAGATTCCGTAAACAACATAGAGGAAGAATGAAAGGGATATCTTATCGAGGCAATCGTATTTGCTTTGGTAGATATGCTCTTCAAGCACTTGAACCCGCTTGGATCACGTCTCGACAAATAGAAGCGGGGCGACGAGCAATGACACGAAATGCACGCCGTGGCGGAAAAATCTGGGTACGGATATTTCCAGACAAACCTGTTACAGTAAGACCTACAGAAACACGTATGGGTTCGGGTAAAGGATCTCCCGAATATTGGGTAGCTGTTGTTAAACCCGGCAGAATACTTTATGAAATGAGCGGAGTGGCAGAAAATATAGCCAGAAGGGCTATTTCAATAGCGGCATCAAAAATGCCTATACGAACTCAATTCATTCTTTCGGTATAGGATAGAAATGTATAACAAAAGGAAAGAATTTTTTTGATAAAAAAAAAAACAATTGTAGGTTTCTTGTTTTGTTTTGAACAAACAATATTTCGTTTTTTTACCCTTTACATTGAAAAAGACAAAACCAATAAAAAAAAAAGATATGATTCAACCTCAAACCCATTTGAATGTAGCGGACAACAGCGGGGCCCGAGAATTGATGTGTATTCGAATCATAGGCGCTAGTAATCGACGATATGCTCGTATCGGTGACGTTATTGTTGCTGTAATCAAAGAAGCAGTACCAAATACACCTCTAGAAAGATCAGAAGTGATCCGAGCTGTAATTGTACGTACTTGTAAAGAACTCAAACGCGACAACGGTATGATAATACGATATGATGACAATGCTGCGGTTGTTATTGATCAAGAAGGAAATCCAAAGGGAACCCGAATTTTTGGCGCAATCCCCCGGGAATTAAGACAGTTAAATTTCACTAAAATTGTTTCATTAGCACCTGAAGTATTATAAGGGAGTGCCGTAATATAGTTTTATAATATTTGAATGAAATGGATTAATTTAAATTAAACTTAGTAGATTGTTTGTATATCACGTATATACCTTTTAAAATTCATAAATATTTTTTTTATGAATTCATAAAAAAAGAAATAGAGCATGTTGATTATATCAAAATTCTGGGGCAACAATAATCTTAGTTTATCATGAGTAAAGACACTATTGCTGATATAATAACCTCTATACGAAATGCTGACATGAATGAAAAAAGAACAGTTCGAATACCATCTACTAACATCACTGAAAATATTGTTAAAATCCTTTTACGAGAGGGTTTTATTGAAAACGTGAGAAAACATCAGGAAAGCAATAATTTTTTTTTTGTTTTAACCCTGCGACATAGGAGAAATAGGAAAGGACCATCTAGAACCGTTTTAAATTTAAAACGGATCAGCCGGCCCGGCCTACGAATCTATTCTAACTATCAACGAATTCCGAGAATTTTAGGCGGAATGGGAATTGTAATTCTTTCTACTTCGCGAGGGATAATGACAGACCGAGAGGCTCGAATAGAAGGAATCGGCGGGGAAATTTTGTGTTATATATGGTAATCTTTCTGATAGCCAAATCATATACGGAACTTTCATATTTGTGAAAAAAAAAAGAGTAAGTAATAGGGTAGGTTTTTAAGATTATGCCTCTTTGATTAGTTGCGGCTTTAAAGCCGTTTTACCTGAAATGAAAGAACAAAAAAGGATTCACGAGGGTTTAATTACTGAACTAGGTCTCAACGGTATGTATATTTAGAATTCGTTTAGATAATGAAAATCTGATTCTGGGTT